TAATATCGATGAAGCTACCGCGAAGGCTATGAACTTAGAAATGGAGAGCAATTTGCAGAAATGACTTTAAATCTTTGTGTACTGACCCCTAATCGAATTGTTTGGGATTCAGAAGTGAAAGAAATCATTTTATCTACAAATAGTGGTCAAATTGGCGTATTAGCAAATCATGCTCCTGTTGCTACAGCTGTAGATATAGGGATTTTAAGAATACGCCTTAAGGACCAATGGTTAACGATGGCTCTAATGGGCGGTTTTGCTAGAATAGGCAATAATGAAATCACTGTTTTAGTAAATGATGCGGAAAAAGGTAGTGATATTGATCCACAAGAAGCTCAGCAAACTCTTGAAATAGCGGAAGCTAATTTGAGAAAAGCTGAAGGAAAGAGACAAATAATTGAGGCAAATCTAGCTCTCCGGCGAGCTAGGACAAGAGTAGAGGCTGTCAATGTTATTTCATAACTAGTTGGTGCGTTCAAATAATAAAAAGAAGTTCTGTTTCTAAATCCTATTTTGATTGGATTCACTCGAGTGAATCCAATCAAGCAGAATCCCATTTTGATACAACGCAATTAAAAAATGAAATTGAACTAGATTCAATAAAAAAAAATCTCTAAAAATAGATAGAAGAGGGTGGGGCAAAAAACTTATTAGATGTCGGAGTCAATGGTATCTAATAAGTTCTACCTACTATTGGATTTGAACCAATGACTCCCGCCGTATGAAAGCAATACTCTAACCACTGAGTTAAGTAGGTCATTTATCATCCCAAAGAGAACCAAACGGAACCCATCCCATCGATGGATTATAAATAGCATATTGCTTATAAGCAATAATAATCTAAGCAATACCACTCAACCACTCACAAATTTAGGATGTTGGATCATAGAATATTCATCTTGACAACAAATTATCTACATGATAAAATATGCATCACAAGCACTAAGGGCTATAGCTCAGTTGGTAGAGCACCTCGTTTACACGCGCGCCAATGTTTTTCAGGGGAGTCCATCATACAATCCAAAAAATGGATCTTATTGAGAAATCGATGTCTTACTCCATAACTTTACGAGAACAATAGCCTGACAAAGGGTTCGGTTCGATTTGAGTGCCCGTTTAGGTACCAAACAGACCCCATGATTGATTTGAGATATTGATAAGGTGAATACCAGTACATTCAATGCTAGGCATAATGAGTACAAGGCCCTCAAAAAATCTCTTTTCGTCCTATGAACTTGAAGGTGTATGAAGTTTCATATTGGATTTTTTAAGCCGAAGAATAGAGACTTGATTTAACTTAAAACGATCTAGGCCAGAGGCAGACCTACGTCAAGATAACCCCACCCTTGAAACACTTTGGTAGTGCTTCTGAATCAGAATCCCAAATAATGAATCAGAGCACGTGGAGCCATCCCCTTATCTTATTTTTCTGTCAAGAAAAAATATGGCGGATTGGCTGATATTTCTATCAGTTAATGAAAGAGCCCAATGCAAAAAAAATGCATGTTGGGTCTTTGAAACAGTTCAGATCATTTTGATAATAATAAGTTCGATCTGTTTTACCGAGAAGGTCTACGGTTCGAGTCCGTATAGCCCTAGAGCCCTATAAAATGAATAAAATCCAAATTTGAAATAAAAAATTGTATAATTTTCATTTCTTCATTCTTGTTTGTTGCTTGTAACTGAGCGGTTGGTTCATCCAAACCCAATTTGTCCTAGAAACTCACTCACAGGAATCGTTTAAAGCCGAACAGAAAACTGAAAGAAAAACGTATTTCAAGAGATCGAATCGATCCTTTTCCAATCGTGCCAATCGTGGATAAACAAACCAACCCTTCGTCATTAATCTTCGGAGGGAAATTCTATATGAATTTTCCTGTCCATAATCAAGGGGTTAAGCTAGCCAGACTCCCCTTTTTGGTATATCTAAAAACTAGACCTAGCGAAGCACACCAAAACAAAAAGGGGATGGTCTTCTTTTTCTCTATTCAATCAAGAGAAAACCCCACCCTTATTTTCATAAACGGAATATACCAACACTCAAATTAAGATATTCGAAATCCTGAGATGGAAATACCTACCCATTTGCTTCCATTTGAATACTCGTTCTATTCTAAATCACTAAGAAAAAAAACGACAAAAAGACCTCCCGATTCTATTCCTAAAAAATAAAAATCTATAAATCGAATTTTTATAAAAAAAATTCAAATAATCAAAAGAAGAATTCGATTTTATTTTGAAGTCGCTTTCTTTAGCAAGAATCCTAGGCGAAAACAAGAAAATTTGTCTAAGCGTAACATATAGAGTTATACTAACTAAAGCAATTAAAGAAAATGGAAATAAAAAATTAAATAGGCTGGAAATAGGATCCCTGTCAAGTCAGTCGATAAATCTTGAAATGAGATATGCCCCGCAATAATCAAAGGAGACTAGAAGATTTGGTCAAAACAAGAATTCATTTTATTTGGACCAACCAGTTATGGATGACTTTCAAAATTCA